TCAATATAGGAATTGATATCTAATGAATTCAACGGTTATAGCCTAATTTTAATGGGGAAATGCAAAAAAAGGGGTAAACGGCATCATGATGTGTGTGATACTAATCACATCACACAAAGGGGGATATGGCGAAATTGGTAGACGCTACGGACTTAATTGGATTGAGCCTTGGTATGGAAACCTACCAAGTGATAACTTTCAAATTCAGAGAAACCCTGGAATTAAAAATGGGCAATCCTGAGCCAAATCCCGTTTTATGAAAACAAACAAGGGTTTCAGAAAGCGAGAATAAATAAGGGATAGGTGCAGAGACTCAATGGAAGCTGTTCTAACAAATGGAGTTGGCTGCATTGTGTTCATAGTAAAGGAATCCTTCCATCGAAACTTCCGAAAGGATGAAAGATAAACATATATACATATGTATACTTACTGAAATACTATCGCCAAATAATTTAAAATGATTAATGACGACTCCGTCCGATAAATCTTTTTATTTTTAAAAATTTTTTAATCGGATAAGAATAAAGATAGAGTCCCATTCTACATGTCAATATCGACAACAATGAAATTTATAGTAAGAGGAAAATCCGTCGACTTTAGAAATCGTGAGGGTTCAAGTCCCTCTATCCCCAAAAAGACCCGGTTGCCTTGCTAATTATTTATCTTCTTATTTTGTTAGTGACTCAAAATTGGTTATAGTTCTCAGTCATTCTCACTCTACTATTTTCACATTTCACAAAAAGATCGGAGCGGAAATTTTTTTTCGTATCACATCATAAGCCCTGTGTGTGAGATATATGATACGTGTTCAAATGCACATGAGCATCTTTGAATAATATTTTCAATTTAAATAATTAACAATCCATACCATTATTTGTACTGTATTGAAACTTATAAAGTTTTCATTTTGAAGATACAAGAAATTCGACCAGGGCCTGGATAATACTTTGTAATATCTGTATTAGCTTTTCATTTTTTTAATTGACATAGACCCAAGTCCTATATTAAAATAAAATGAGGATGGTGCGTCGTGAATGGTCGGGATAGCTCAGCTGGTAGAGCAGAGGACTGAAAATCCTCGTGTCACCAGTTCAAATCTGGTTCCTGGCACATGAGTAATTTGTACGAGTATATATTTTCTACAAATTAATTGATATGGGTCGACATACATATTCAGTGTTCTAGTTATAGATCATGATACATACTTATCCATCTAAGTGTCGGAACTATACCCCCTTACTAAATTTAGTTTTGTATATTGTATCTAAAACAGGTAAAAAAACGATGGATATTGTGTATTATTGTGTATTGTATTTAAAGTATACAAAAGAAACAAATTGCATTTTGTTTCTTCTTACTTTCTTACTTTTTTATTTCTTCGCTAGTAAAAAAAAAATATTACTACTTCATACATAGTCGAAAGGGTAAATTACAATTGTTTCGTTGAAAGACCAAAAAATAAAGTCTAAGTCTATCTATGAAGGGCGGTAATAGCTAAGATTGATCTCAGCGACAGTACAAATAGAATATGACCCTCTTTCATTTCCTTATATTTTTCATATTCTATTTGTTTAGTTTATTTCTTCCTATGTTCCTTTCTAGAGCCCTTCTAAGTTATGTGCGCGGTACATAGTTCATGATGTTTAACTCTTTTAATTTCATGCTATTGGCTCGGCTCGTGCGAAAAGGTATCTTCAAAATTTGATAATTTTAATGAACCCTCTAATTCTTTTTTTTTTATTTAGCTTTAGCCCACCTAATGAATGAAACATGAATTACTCTGTTTAGTCTATAAGAGAACGTCCAAATATTCTTTTAATATTTGTTTCTGATTATTCAGTGAGCATCTTGTATTTCATAAAAATTGGGGGCAATATAATCCTTACGTAAAGGCCAGCCTAGCCAACTTTCAGGCATTAAGATACGTTTCAGGCGTGGATGATTATCATAAAAGATTCCCAGCATATCATAAGATTCCCTTTCTTGAAAATCTGCACTTTTCCAAACCCAGAAAACAGATGGAATTCTAGGCTTCCTCCTTGGGGCAAATACTTTTATGCATACCTCTTCCGGTTGATCTATACCATACTCTATTCTAGTAAGATGGTACACACTAGCTAACAGCCCACCTGGTGCTACATCATAAGCACATTGGGAACGTAGATAATTGTAACCATATACATATAAAATGACGGCAATCGAATGCCAATCCTCGGGCTTTATTTGTAAAGTTTCTATTCCTTGGTAATCGAAACCCAAAGATCTATGAACTAACCCATGTTTGACTAACCAAGCAGACAAACGACCCTGCATCTTTTTTATCTCTCCCAGATTTTTATTTGTATTAAGTATTTCACATTTACGATGAAATTTATGAAGATTGACTCGCTCTTTATTAGTCTGTACATTTGTTATTCTGTACATAAAGACATAAAGGATCCTGCCTAATTCACTAATTCGTGTGAAGATACTGAACTTTTATATTTAAAAAATATTTCAG